TTTCCGCCTACGTATATAGGATATTTTAAGAAGTGAATGTCTTTCTTAGTAGCGGGGTCCGGGGAAAGAATAGGAAACGTGATTTCACTATATTTCTGACCAGGAACAGGGCCTATGACAAGAATATTTTTTTGATTGGGTCGATAGTTCTGAAAAGACAGATTGCCCATCTTTTCTTTTATCTCGGGGGAAATACGATCGGGAGGGGCTAATTCAAAACCCTCTGGTAAAATAAGAACAGCCCCCACATTTAAAGTCCCCTTTTTACCATTAGCAAGAACTTGTTTCAGTTGCATATCATAAGGAATTCGAACAACTGCTTCAAATACAGTATCGGGAAGTACCGTTTGCGGAACCTCAATATCCACTGGTTTATTAGCTAAATGGCAATTGGCGCATACAATACGTCCAGTCGCTTCTCGTGGATTTTCATAGCCCTTCTGTGCAAAAATGGGATATGCATTTGAAATGGATGCACGAGTTATGATATATATCATGAGCGATACGGAAATAGATCGAGTAATCTGTTCCTTTATCCAAGAAAAATTATTTCTAGTTTGCATGGTCCAACCATTGATCCCGAAAATTTCTACAATAAATTGGGGTAGGTCACTAATGGAGTTTCCTATCCACGATTCTGTTATTTACTGGAATAATTTGAAATTTGACTGGATTAATATATAGGACGAATCTCCGGGATGGGTAGAAAGATAAAGAATAAGTACGATTTTCAATGCTTTGCTTATGTACAACTGCAAAGTAAGAAACATTCTAATTGGATTAGGTAGATAATTTTTCAGTCATTCATTGAATGATAAATCACTACAAGTGACGGAGATACGCGATTTAAATAACGGAAAATCCAATATTTGAAAATTGTATCTAGAATGACTGGAAAAGTGGAAACAAGGCCAGATATAATTTGCTCATTATGAACAAATCCAAAATCCTTGTAGACAAAGCCAATCATAAGTTCCCAACCATGGGGCGAATGAAATCCGATACATAAATCAGTTAATAAAAGAAGAGAAAAAGCTTTAATTGTGTCACTTAAGTTATATAGGAATTCCTGAGCCCAAGAGTTAAGAATAACAAGTTCTTTATTACCCAAAAGAGAATAACCACTTAGAATAATGAAACAGATTATATTTGTCGAGAAGTGCAAAATCGTATGAATACGACCCTCGTTGTGTATCTTGATTAATTGGATTGTTTCTTTGTGAATTCCTATACGAAGGTTTTGTAGATGTGTCTCCGAGTATTCCTTAATCATTTCCTCTAAGAAGAGGAGTTCCTCTAATTCTATGAATTTTTCTAGAATACTCTTTTCTTCAATATCATTCAAAAAAGGTTCCGATTGCCTAGTATTCCACCAATTAGTAACCCAGGATTCCATACTTTTTTGAAATGAGAGAGAAATCCACCAGGGCAAAAATACTATAGATGCAAGATATAAAAGAGGAGTGAGTGCTTTCTTTTTTTCCATTTTTTGATCTCTGAATTGTTAATGAACCCATCTCATTCGTCGACTCTATGTACTCTAATATTTCTCTCACGCATCAGTTCTATTACAAGTTATCGAATACAAGTTATCGAACCTATGAATCTAGAAAAAAATACAGAAATAGACAAAAAATTGGAATGGATAAATAATCAAAAAATATTGTTTCCCTATATCTCAATTGGTCAAATTCGAAACACATATCCCCTTTCGATGAATGCCCGGAAAAATTGAAATGAAATAATGAATATGAATAGTATTTATATTTTGAGACGAAAGAACTCCTTTTCTATCATTATATAAAAATCTCTAATATTTCGAAAAATTTGAACTTACTATGAGTAGTCAGGGATAGAATAATTGAGGGAAATTTATGAAGAATATTGTGAAAAATGAGTGGCAAAAAACGACAGAAATTGTCTAGTTATCATTATAAGAGATTCAATTTTTTGGTCATTAAGGAGCACAAAAAGTATAAAAAGAAGCTTCGAAAAAATTACAAGATATGATCTCTAAAGTCTCAATTCCAACAAATTAAAAGGGGGGGATTTCCTTATTTCTAAATGGTTGATTATGAGATATTTCGATTTGTTTCTTATTTTTTTATTGAATTGAGTTGTGTCTATTTCGATACATATAAAAGATCCCCAAAATAGTTTTTTTGATACTTATTCCATATATGTCTGCTTTGACTCGACTGAATGTTCTGAAGAAACCTGAATTAAGTTATGTTATGGAAAAAGATAATTCTTGCGTTTTTGCCCTCCTGCTGAGAAAGCATTCATTTCTCGGCTCATTTCTTAAAATACTTCAATTGGTACACGCAAGAAATAGGCCAATTCAGCAGCTTTTTGTTCCATTTCCCGTGGAGTAAAATTCTCATCAGTACGAGTCAATGGAATGGCTCCCTGGCCTCTGATATCCATATAAAGGACGCGACGAGCATAAATACCTTCTTTAACTTCTATTCTGACGGACTGAATATCTTTTATAAGAAATCGGAGGAAGACCCGACGATTTTTTCCAGGAAATCCCCAACGAAAGATACACACTATTCCGTCTTTTCTATCAAATCGATCATAACCACTACCTACATTCCACGAAATTGTGCACCACAAATAGGAGCTAATAAAAAGACCCGCGATCCCATAGAAAGACATCACAATTCCTTGTGGAAAAAAAACTATTTCCTGAGACGGAAATAAAGATATCAAATTTCTACCAAGATAACTCGAGGTTCCAACCAACAAGAATCCTAATGAACCTAAAAAAAGGATAACAGCCCAGCAGAAATTACTTGTTTTTCGAGCCCCCGTTATAGGTTCTATCCATATATGTTCTGATCGACAACTCATACTTGATCCAGTTGATTTTTTTGGAATTGAGAGAATACCCCAAATGAATTTGACTTTAGTCCTTTTGTTTCCGAAGTAACTCGCATCAACTAGCACTAGTTTGATGTGATCCTTTAGGAGTAATTCATTAAATTCGTTAGATCTAAACTAATAACATACCCTTCGTATGATTTCACTAAAGATAGCCAAATAGATATAGATAGACCAACTTTACAGTTCAGCTATCCGCCGATTCGGGTCTATTTAAAAATAGCTAGAATCCGTTGACCCCTATAGCATAGCATTTTCTGGAGACATAAGAGTTTTTCGCCCGAAGCCGCTTATACCATATTTTGCTAAATGGATATCTGTGTTATGATACAAGCGTCAGTTAAAAAAAAATAGATGAGATTTTGTGCCATCGGCTCTAAACAATCTTGTTTTTTTGAACATGAAGAAATAAAGAAGCCATTGCGATTGCCGGAAATACTAGGCCTACTAAAGGCACCAAAACAGAGGGAAAGTTAAGAGTTGTCATAGAATGGGTACCTCGATTTACTATTTGTACCTGTTATTATTATATTTATTATTTATAATATAAAGATATCTTATTATATATAAAGATATCTTATTATAATTTGATAATTCTAAATTGGAATTATTATTATTACTTAATATCTATTAAGTATAAATCTAAGTATCTATCTAAGTGAGTATATAATGTAGTTTTTCATCTTTCTACATGAAAGATTTGAAAGGATATGGATGAGATATTATTTTCTTCATTTTTTGCTCTTGTCTTCTAATTTCATTTACTAAGCAAAAAGTTTCTTAAAAATTAAAATTAATTAGATTATATTTATAATTAAATTCTATTTGTTTGTTAGAATCCCATCCAGCAGGGATTCTTAGTCAAAATAGGATTATCGTAAGATGTAAGATATAGAAAATAAAAAATTCTATATTTTATAGATTTTCATTATATATGACGAGAAGAGTATATTTTTTTGATTTGCCTAATTTCACGAAAATAAGAATTTCATCTTTTATCTTGTTAATATAGGCTTCTTGATCAATAATCAGGGATATAGAAAAAGGGGGGGATTTTCTGTGACTTTTGATTCTTTATATAATTAGATCTTATGTCAACAAAGAAAACCCCATTCGTCTAATTTTCACTTGGATTCCAATAAACTAATTACTTGTTTGCTCAAAATAATTGAACTTAATGTTCTACTTTTGATTCAAAGGAAAGAAAGTGTGGAGTTGAAATAACTCACTCAGAACGCTTTTTAAAGGATTACGTGGTACGATTAGATCGAATAAGCCCTTCTGGAATAAATACTCAGCCGCTTGTGAACCCTCGGGGACTGTTTTATTCAAAGTTTGTTCAATTACTCTTTTACCCGCAAAGGCAATGTAGGCATTGGGTTCGGCAATAATGATATCCCCCAACATACCAAAACTAGCTGTCACCCCACCGGTAGTAGGAGATGTAAGAATTGGTACATAGAATAACTTTTTATTTGATTGATAATCATATAAAGCAGAAGATATTTTAGCCATTTGCATCAAGCTCAAACTTCCTTCTTGCATGCGTGCCCCTCCGGAAGCACACACTATAATAAGAGGTAGAAATTCTTTAGTAGCGTATTCAATCAAACGGGTAATTTTCTCCCCGACTACGGATCCCATACTACCCCCCATAAACTGAAAATCCATAACCCCAATTGCTACGGCAATACCGTTTAGTTGCCCTCTGCCTGTTTGAACAGCCTCGGTTAATCCTGTCTTTCTTTGATAAGAATCGATACGATTTTTATAAGGCTCCTCCTCCGAATGAAATTCAATGGGATCCAGAGAGACCATGTCTTCATCCATAGGCTCCCAAGTGCCCGGATCGATCAAAAGTTCGATTCTATCTGAACTACTCATTTTCAAATGATATCCACATTGTTCACAAAGATGCATTTTTTATTTAAAAAATTTCTTATAATTTAATCCATAACAATTTTCGCATTGAACCCACAAATGCCGGTATTGTTGAGTTACACCCAGATTAGTAGAACTTTCTGGTATAGTTTGATCACTCGTTCTGGTATCCTCGTTTTGACTACTATTTCCACTTTTACCACACATGGAACTAGAAATGTAATTGTTACTGG